CATAAATCTATTCAATCTAGATTCTAATATAATTCATAATATTTATTTTTATATAAATATATAATAACAAATTACTAAAAAGATTAATAAAAAAAAGAAAATATACGAAGAAATTCGTCCACCCCCCACATATTTGATAGCTTCTCCCATAAAAAAACTTGAAATACCAATTCCATTTGGAATTCCATCAATTATTTGTCTATCAAAAAAATAATTGAATTTAGCTAACTTTCTTACACTCGCAATTAAAGAGACTTCAAAAAAAGCATCTATATAACCACGATTATATGACCAATCATATATAACATTGATTATCTTATCAGGAATAATTTTTTTAGTAACACTTTTTTGAAATAAATTCAATACGTTCAAGTTTTGTAAAGAAGAAAAAACTGGTTTATAGAGAAAAGACGCTATCAATATTCCGAAAAAAGCTATACTCACCGAAAAAGTTGCATTTGTAAAAAATTCATACCAATCGACAGAATTCTTTGAATTTTGATGTAAAAGGTCTATAGACGGAATTAACAATTTGGATAAGATATTCAAATCTATTCCATCTTGGCTGAAAGAAATTCCAATGGACCCAACGAAGAAAGTAAATAATACTAATACAAGCATAGAAAATAGCATAGTATTGTCAGATTCATGAGGATAAAAAAAGGGAATGTTTTTAGTACCAAAATAGGTACTCTCAACAAAAAGACGTTTTATGCTTTTGACATTTCGATTAATTGTATTTGAATATTTCCTCTTCCGAAAAAAAGAAGTCCTTTCATTATTATTCATTGTTAATAAAGCTAATAAATGAATTTTCTTTTTTAATTTCTTTTTTCCTTCTTTGCCCCATAAAGATATTGAATAGAATGAACTATTTTTCTTTCCGTTGAAATTTTGAAAATGAACGTTTAAATATCCTTCAAAAACTAGTAAATAGATTCGAAACATATAAAATGCAGTTAATCCTGCTGTGGAACAAGCTATTATTGCGAAAATCGGTGAATACAACCAACTATCATTAAGAATCTCATCCTTGGACCAAAAACAAGCAAAAGGTGGAATACCACAAAGAGAAAGTGTACCTATTAAAAAAGCGGTTTTTGTAATTGGCGCATGTTTTGTTAAACCGCCCATAAGAACCATATTTTGACTTTTATCTGGAGAATATCCAACAATTGCTTCCATTGAATGGATAATGGATCCAGATCCTAAAAACAACAATGCTTTTGAATAAGCATGAGTAATCAAATGAAATAAAGCGGCTCGATAAGAGCCCATACCTAAAGCTAACATCATATAACCCAATTGAGACATTGTAGAATAGGCCAAATTTTTCTTAATATCTTTTTGAGCAATAGCTAAAGTTGCTCCTAATACTACTGTTATTATACCTATCAAAGCTATTCCACTCATTATGAAGGGTATAACTGTGAAAAGGGGAAGAAGCCGAGCTACAAGAAAAATTCCTGCTGCTACCATAGTAGCAGCGTGTATAAGAGCCGAAATAGGGGTAGGCCCTTCCATAGCATCCGGTAGCCAGACATGAAGAGGGAATTGGGCAGATTTCGCAACTGATCCACAAAATAATAAGAGGGCGCAGAAAGTAACAAAAAAAATATTAACCTCATTCTTATAAATCAAGTTATTAAATATTTGAAATAAATCCCGAAATTCCAAACTACCCGTTATCCAATAAAGACCTAAAATTCCTAATAATAAACCAAAATCCCCTACACGATTAGTTACAAATGCTTTTTGACAAGCCTTTGCCGCAATAGGACGTGTAAACCAAAAACCTATTAATAGATAAGAACACATTCCAACCAATTCCCAAAAAATATAAACTTGTATCAAATTGGAACTTGTAACTAATCCCAACATTGAAGTATTAAAAAAACTCAGATAAGTAAAAAATCTCAAATATCCTTGATCATGAGACATATAATTATCACTATAAAAAAGAACCAGAATACCAACAGTAGTGATTAATATTGACATAATAGAAGTAAGTGAATCGAACAAGTAGCCAAACTCTAAAGAAAGATCATTATTTATAGTCCAAGACCATACATATTGATAGATTGAACTGTTCTGGATTTGATGAATAGATAGATCGATCGAAAAAATCATAACTATTATTAACAATAAAATACTAGGAAAAGCCCACATACGGCGAAGATTTTTTGTTGCCGTGGGAAAAATTAGAAGTCCTACCCCTATTAAAATAGGAACTGGAAGTGGGAGGAAAGGTATGATCCATGAAAATTGATGTGTATATTCCATACAAAAAAAAAATAAAGAATAAAAAATATTTTGATTCTTAATGAATTTTCTTTCTTATTCGTTTGTTTTATCTCTTTTGTAAAGGGTTCGGTTAATAAAAAAGTGGATATATAAATAGAATTTGAGATTTTTTTTTTAATTATTCTGAATCGTTGCACAATACTTCCAATATCCCAAAGTACAAAGTAAAAATAGACCAATAACCAAATTAAATTCGAATATATATATTATTATTTTATATTAAGAAATATTAAATTACTATTAATAATAAATATATTATAATAAAAATAAATAAAAACGAAATTTGTAAAATTAAAATTATTATCTATAGACTGAGGAAAAATAATTACACCAAAACTAAGAACATTCGTTTCTTTTGCTATATGAATGAATCAGAAAAAACATATGAAATGACCCAATAAAATAATCTTATTATTATTCAGAAACATTAGTTCATTTTTGAACTAATGGATACATTACAATTACATTACAATAAAAGGAGATCTAGATATATATGTTTGGAAAGATTTTGAAAAGGTTTCTAATATTCAATGTTTTTACTTTAGATAGAAAAAAATAGGAAGGATAGCTAAGACGACATATGGCTAATTAAAGAATATTTCGTTTTCATTTACAGAACAAATGTCTTTCACATCGAACTATAACAATGAAAAAATTATCTTAATTATATGGCAGTTCCAAAAAAACGCACTTCTATATCAAAAAAAAAAATTCGGAAAACTTTTTGGAAAAAAAAGGGATATTGGACAGCATTGAAAGCCTTTTCATTAGCGCAATCCATTTTGACAGGGAACTCAAAAAGTTTTTTTTGTAACAAATAAAAATGTTGCAATAATTTGAATTAGCTCGATTCAAAGAGTATTCTTTATATTCTTTATTATTATTAGTATAATAAAGAATATTTAGTAATATAAGAATATTTAATATTGACCATATATTTAGCATATATTATAATATATATATATTATAATATATGCTGAATATATAATCTAAATTTTTTAGAATGTAGTGTGAAATAATAATAGATATATAAATTAACGTTAAGGATTTCATTGAAAAAAAGGAAATGCATTTCTTTAGAGTCATAAAATGAATGAAATAATTAAAAAATGAGTCATAAACAACTACAACAAAATGTTTTTTTCATTCCTAGATTGAAGTCAAAACTATCTAGTTTCAACAGTGCTTTTTTTGAATTTGAAAAAGTGTAAACTACGAAAAACCCATTCTCCGTTGTTAAATTTGAAAACTAACACTGCAAATGAAAAAAAACAAGAATACAACTTAACTTCGTATTGAAATCGAAACGTTCTTTTTTTTTTATTTGAATATTTTTTCGATTTTATTACTATACTTCTAATTTATAGTATAGAATTAGAATAATAATAGAATTCTTCAAATTTTTTAATGTTTAGTAAACAAATGTACTAAATTAATATTAATATAATATTAATATTCCACGTTAATTGATTCTTTTAATCTCGACGATTGACTAATGAATCGGTTATTATGATTTCGAGTAAGCCGCTATGGTGAAATTGGTAGACACGCTGCTCTTAGGAAGCAGTGCTAGAGCATCTCGGTTCGAGTCCGAGTAGCGGCATGGCATCCTATTCTATATTCTAAAAGAATAAGTCCTATAATGAATTCAATTCCCGATTCCTATCCTAGTATTCATACCTTTTTTATTTTCATTATAGATATTTATTTATTTTCATTATATATATATGATATTTTCAACTTTAGAGCATATATTAACTCATATATCGTTTTCGGTCATATCAATTGTAATTTCAATTCATTTAATAACCTTATTAGTCAATGAAATCGTAGGATTATATGATTTGTCCAAAAAAGCCATGACAATAACTTTTTTCTGTGTAACGGGATTGTTAATTACTCGTTGGTTTTTTTCGGGCCATTTACCATTTAGTGATTTATATGAATCCTTAATCTTTCTTTCATGGGGTTTTTCCATTTTTCATATGGTTCCATTTTTTAAAAAGGATAAAAACCATTTAAGTACAATAATCGCACCAAGTGTTATTTTTACCCAAGGCTTTGCTACTTCAGGTCTTTTAACCAAAATGCATCAATCCGTCATATTAGTACCCGCTCTACAATCCCATTGGCTAATGATGCACGTCAGTATGATGATATTCGGATATGCAGCTCTTTTATGTGGATCATTATTATCAGTGGCTATTTTAGTCATTACGTTTCAAGAAGTAATCCAAATTCTTGCTTTTACCAAGAATTTGGATTCTTTAAATAAATCATTTGATTTTGCTGAAATCAAATACATGAATATGAATGAAAGGAAGAATGTTTTACGAACAACTTCTTCTTCTAGAAATTATTACAGGTCTCAATTTATTCAACAATTGGATCGTTGGGGTTATCGTATTATTAGTCTAGGTTTTCTCTTTTTAACAATAGGTATTCTTTCAGGAGCAGTATGGGCTAACGAGGCATGGGGATCATATTGGAATTGGGATCCAAAGGAAACTTGGGCCTTTATTACGTGGACCATATTCGCGATTTATTTACATACTAGAAAAAATAAAAAATTAGAAGGTGTAAATTCTTCAATAGTGGCCTCTATAGGATTTCTTATAATTTGGGTATGTTATTTGGGGATCAATCTATTAGGAATAGGACTACATAGTTATGGTTCATTTATATCTAATTGAATGAAAAAAATGAGTAACGAACTTAACCCGAGAAATAAAAATATGGAAAGCATATATATATACTTTCCATAAATTAAACTTCCCAAAAATCGTCGAGAACCCTTTGAATCATTACATTACTTGATTTTAAGGGTTCTCACAAACAACAAACATATTCGATTACAATTCAATTTTTTTTTAAGTGAATCTAACATAAAAATCTTTGTCCAAAGGGTTTTTTTCTCTTTTTTATTTATTGTTTTTGTTTTATTAATTTATTCAAGAAAACTATCTATCAAAAATTAGATAGAATAGCTTCAACTTTCTCAACCGAGAATGAGAAAATGAAATCTGGATAAATACCAATACCTATTACGGGTATAAGGATAGAAATAGAAATAAATAATTCTCTCGGCCCAGAATCAAAAAAATAAGAGTTTGGTGTATTAAAAAACTTGTATCCATAGAACATCTGCCGTAAGATAGATAATAAATAAATAGGAGTTAATATCATTCCAATTGCTGTTACAAAAGTAATTAGTATTTTCATCATGAAAAGATATTTTTGACTAGTAATTATTCCAAAAAAAACTATCAATTCTGCAACAAAACCGCTCATGCCCGGTAATGCAAGAGAAGCCATCGATAAGATAGTAAAAATCGTGAATATTTTTGGCATTGGGATAGCCATTCCGCCCATTTCGTCAAGATTAAGAAGACGTAGTCTATCATAACTAGTTCCTGCCAAGAAAAAAAGCGCAGCGCCAATAAATCCATGAGATATTATTTGTAAAATGGCCCCGTTGAGCCCAGTATCACTTATGGAACCAATTCCTATAATAAGGAAACCCATATGAGATACCGAGGAATAAGCTATTCTTTTTTTTAAATTACGTTGACCAAAAGATGTTGAAGCAGCATAGATTATTTGAATAGAACCTAATATCATTAACCAGGGGCAAAATATGGAATGAGCATGGGAAAATAATTCCATATTAATTCGAACCAACCCATATGCTCCCATTTTTAATAAGATTCCGGCTAAAAGCATACAAGTGCTGTAATGTGCCTCTCCGTGGGTATCTGGTAACCATGTATGTAAGGGTATAATCGGCGATTTGACAGCAAAAGCAATAAGAAATGCCATATAGAATATTATTTCTAGCGCCACAGGATACGATTGATTAGTTAATGTTTCAAAATTTAATGTTGGTTCATTCGAACCATATAAACTGATACCCAGAATTCCCATTAATAAAAAAACAGAACTTCCCGCAGTGTACAAAATAAACTTTGTAGCTGAATACAAACGTTTCTTTCCTCCCCACATGGCTAAAAGTAGATAAACGGGAATTAATTCCAATTCCCACATGATGAAAAAAAGTAAAATGTCTCGAGAAGAAAATAGTCCTATTTGACCGCTATACATTGCTAACATCAGGAAATAGAATAATTGGTATTCTCGAGTAACTGGCTGAGCCGCTAACGTGGCTAAAGTGGTGATAAATCCCGTTAGTAAGATAGGTCCTATAGAGAGTCCATCTATTCCGAAGCTCCAGTAAAAATCAAAAAAATTGATCCATTTATAATTCTCCGTTAGTTGGATTAGTGGATCATCCAATTGGAAATGATAACAAAATGCATAGGTTGTTAGAAGGAGATCAATTAAGCATATACAAATGCTATACCACCTAATTACCTTATTTCCCCTATGAGGAAATAAGAAAATTAAAGAACCCCCGACTATTGGCAAAACTACAACTATTGTTAACCAAGGAAAATAATTCGTGATAAAAATAAGATACACTTGGGCCAGAAAAGCCCGCGCTCAAAATAGAAAAAAATCTTTTCTATTTTATTTTGAGCACGGGTTTTTGCCAGTAAAAAAACGTATTCGTGTGGTGTTTTTTGAAACGTATCAATAACCTAGACCCATACTTCGAGTTGTTTCATTCCCTAAATAAACTCGAACACTTAAGAAATCCGTCGGACAGGCGGACTCACATCTCTTACAACCTACACAGTCCTCTGTTCTTGGGGCAGAAGCTATTTGCTTAGCTTTACATCCATCCCAAGGTATCATTTCTAATACATCTGTGGGACAGGCTCGGACACATTGAGTACATCCTATACATGTATCATAAATCTTTACTGAATGTGACATTGTATCTATAGTAATTTTTGAACATCAAAAATGAAAATTATCGATCTAGTAAACTCCTAAATGAATCATATATTTATACACCAGATGAATCAATGATTTGTCAGAATTTTGCTAATCAAAATAGACGTCTAGATAAATTTAAAAGAACGAAGAGAGGAGGACCAGGATACTTTGATTGCTTATTATTTCGTTTTGCAAACGCAAACATGATCATACGTTGTGTAGCATACATGCTAATTTGAATTGATAAATATTACACTATTCAAAATTCTACTTTTGAGTAATTATGATATGATTAATGCTATTTATTCAACAAATTCGATTGATTGATACGGGTTGATTTTCTGTTACGAGAAATTGAAGAAACAATAGCCGGTCCAATAGCTGCTTCAGCGGCTGCAATAGCTATAACAAAAATGGAAAAAATATTTCCTTTTAATTGGCGATTATCAAAAAAATCAGAGAAAGTTACGAGATTTATATTAACTGCATTCAGTATAAGTTCAAGACACATAAGGGCTCTAACCATATTTCGGCTCGTGATCAATCCATAGATACCAATAGAAAATAAATAGGCACTCAAAACAAGTACATGTTCGAGCATCATTGACCAACTCCTTATCAATTTTGATTCATTTCAATATGAACAACAATTCAACAGATTCGATTGACTAAAGAATATAACAAGTCTGGAACAAAAGAATATATTAGCAATCGGCAATAAAAAAAAAATTGAATCTGGATTTATATTGCTAGTTCTCTATTCTCTAAAGATTTATTACTGGCGAGCTACGACAATTGCACCTATCAAAGCAACTAAAAGAATTATTGAAATGAGTTCAAATGGAAGAAAAAAATCTGTTGATAAATGAATTCCGATTTGTTGACTAGTACTTATCAAATCTTGCTCAATAATCTGATTTGGTCTTGTAGTCCAAATAATTCCGTACCATGATGTATCTGGAATAGTAGTTATTAGTGAAACAAAAATACTTGTACAAACCATCAAAGTAATCCCATCTCCAACGGTCCAAAGATGAAAATCGTCGTAATATTCTGAACTATTCATGAACATCACAGCAAATATGATTAAAATGTTAATAGCTCCCACATAAATAAGTAGCTGTGATGCAGCTACAAAATGGGAGTTTGATAAAATATAGAATAAAGATATACAAACAAGAACCAGTCCCAACGAAAAAGCAGAAAAAATTGTGTTGGTAAGTAATACTACTCCTAGACTTCCTAATACAAGACCCGATCCCAGAAAAA